GGCAAATTTGATTCGATGGAAAGATAAACCAGTAGCTCTTTCAATTGTGCAAGCAAGATTGGTTGGATTAGCTCACTTTTCTGTAGGTTATATATTCACTTATGCGGCTTTCTTGATTGCCTCCACATCGGGCAAATTCGGTTAATTATTTATGTATTCTATCCCCATATTTTTTTTAATAAAAAAAATAGGTATGCACTCTTATATTTATTTCTACATCTAGGACCGGATTTGTATCATTATCATTGATAATAAGAGGAACTGAAGCATTATGGCAAAGAAAAGTTTGATTTATAGGGAGAAGAAGAGGCAAAAATTGGAAAAAAAATATCATTTGATTCGTCGATCCTCAAAAAAGGAAATAAGTCAGATTCCGTCGCTAAGTGAGAAATGGAAAATTCATGGAAAATTACAATCCCCACCGCGTAATAGTGCACCTACACGTCTTCATCGACGTTGCTTTTCGACCGGAAGACCGAGAGCTAACTATCGAGACTTTGGATTATCTGGACACATCCTTCGGGAAATGGTTCATGCATGTTTGTTGCCAGGGGCAACAAGATCAAGCTGGTAAGGATTTAAGTATCCCTTAATTTTTCTATTTTTTTCTATGATCGATGAGGCCCCTTTACCATTCTGTCTAAATAGGCTATTCTATTTGTACAGATATGGAATAGGGGCGCATTCAATTCTTCTTTGTTTATTAGAGTTTAGTCCAAGTTTTTTGTTTCATCGCGGGGTAGAGCAGTTTGGTAGCTCGCAAGGCTCATAACCTTGAGGTCACGGGTTCAAATCCTGTCTCCGCAACATTTTTTTTTTCAAGAAATGTAAGTTTGATTCTATTAACTAGTCATTAATTAATACTTGTCTTTTGGGACGCGAGGAAAAAATTACGGTATTTCTCGGTCAACTATACCGAATCTTTTATCGTTTTGAATCCATTTATATTTGGGCGGATAGCGGGAATCGAACCCGCGTCTTCTCCTTGGCAAGGAGAAATTTTACCATTCGACTATATCCGCATTTTTTTGCCTTCTTGATAAGAACTTTATGGAGAATATTTGTTCAAAGCTAGACGAAATACACTCTTTGGTTTGGGGTCATTTCCTAAAATTCTACCACCAAATCAATTCAATTAACAATTCTATTAATATATATAAATATATATATTATTATTATATTAATATTATATATTAATATAATATTTATTCTATATATTGAATCTGGAATTCCAGATTCAAGAATATATGATTCTTCTATTTCCATAGAATATTATATTCTATATTGATATAAATTTTTGATTTGTTTTTTTTTAGTTATTTATTACTATATTCATATTTAGTAAATTGATATTTATTAATATTTTATTCATATTTCATTCAAGTTCCAGAAGTTCGACCCCCCCTCTAATTTTTTTCTTTATTTGCATTTTATGGACTTATATTGAATTTGAATGTGTAATTCATGGAATAGGAGGGGTCATCTCATTTTTGGATCTGCAACGAATGAATTCAAGAGATAAGAGAATTAAGGATACCCACCAAGAAGACTAATCCAATCCATAAAGATGTACCAGAAAATACAACATTTTTGTTACTCGACCAACCATCAGGAGACGCAAATACAACGGGTACACTAATCAGTAAGATTGATGAAGTAATAATTAATGCAAAAACAGCCAATTGGAAAGCAATAGTCATGTTTTTAATCCTCCAAGCTATTAACAAAAGAATATACACCATTTAATCCTCTTACCCACTCAAAAATTTTAATAAATAAAGGAAAGGGATTTTATCATGAATCCGTTGATTCGAGATGACTTAGTTACAATTTCTTTTTACCACTTTTATTCTATTCGTACATGAAGTTAAAGGTTCTTTTTGACTTCACAAATGGGTATACTAGATCGTGTAGCTCATTTATTTATATAGATAGATTGATAGACCTATAAAGAAAGTAACACCCTATACTATATCTTTCTCTACATAATGATCGTATTAACTCATAGGGCTATGTTCTATTTGGCGAAAAAAAAATAAAATAGAAATTATCTTTCGGAGAGATGGCCGAGTGGTTGATGGCTCCGGTCTTGAAAACCGGTATAGTTCATAAAAAATAACTATCGAGGGTTCGAATCCCTCTCTCTCCTTTTGTTGGATGAATATATTTTTTTCTTTATTGGCTTTTTTTACTTCTTAGCATCATAAATAAAGGAGAATGGCTCGGCTATACTATCCAGCCGAGCCAGAAAAAATGAGATTGAATTGAAAGAAACAAAGAAGACTTTTTAATATGAACCGATTTTGACTTTACTATTTTAACTACTACTTTAGTTAAGAGGAGTCATCGAAAGAACAGGTTCAAAATCACGATCAATTCCTTTTTCAAATCCCGCTGCCGCTGCCCGAGCCCTTCCCGCGTGCCATAAATGACCCACGAATAGGAAGAATCCTAGAACAAAATGAGAGGTAGATAACCAACTTCTCGGAGAGACATAATT